ATGTATATGTCATATTATGACTAGTTATATATGAACTAAAGATATATCTAAATTGACTTACTATTGTGAATTTACATGGGGATTCTAATAGAAGTCCTTCCGTTTCGTCTGTGACTATGAATTGAATGAATAAAAAAAGGGATGAAATCAAGAAAAAGAGCGAAGAATCAAAAGAATGGTTCGGACCAAAGAAATGGGGAAGAACAAAAGTCGTATGGATTCCCAAAGACGCCATATATAGGAACTAAAAAAAAATAAATATCGAAATAGTTCTGATGATTCAATAATATTATTACTTCAATTCAGAGTTCTTAGTTACTTCGACTGGATGAATGTTATCAATGGAATAATTAAGTCATAATTCATCGGTTGATTGTATCATTAACCATTTCTTTATTTTGGTGCGAGGAACTAACTTATCATGAATCCACTGATTTCTGCCGCTTCCGTTATTGCTGCTGGATTGGCCGTAGGGCTTGCTTCTATTGGACCTGGCGTTGGTCAAGGTACTGCTGCAGGCCAAGCCGTAGAAGGTATCGCAAGACAGCCCGAGGCGGAGGGAAAAATACGAGGTACTTTATTGCTTAGTCTGGCTTTTATGGAAGCTTTAACAATTTATGGACTGGTTGTAGCATTAGCACTTTTATTTGCGAATCCTTTTGTTTAATCCTAGAAATATGAAAAATACGTATTTTTTTTCTTATTTTATTTCCTTGGACCTGTCGCTTGCTTTTTAGAATTATATCCAGATTGAACTACTACAATTACTTATTCGTTGAGATAATAACCCATGGGAAGGACTGATTTGAGGATGAGGAAGATTTGAGGATGAGGAAATAGCAAACCGACTCGCTTTCTTCCTTCCCTTCCCGTTCTTAGTCCAATGAAAACCTTTTTTTTGTAAGTGTTGGAACAAACGAAGTATTTCGTAATTGACATGAGACTCGGTATTTCATTTATCATTCTTTTTGGAAATTTCAATTGAAAAAAAAGCCAGTTATAAATCGAATATTTATTTTTATTCTGTTTATAAATAGAGAAATTAATAAAAAAAAAAAGAAAAAAAAATAAGGGGTGAAGTGATAGAAAAAGAACTTTGTTCGATTCTTTTAGTCTATCTATTTTAGTCTATCTATAAGAGGAGATCATATGAAAAATGTAACCGATTCTTTCGTTTCCTTGGGTCACTGGCCATCCGCCGGGGGTTTCGGGTTTAATACCGATATTTTAGCAACAAATCCAATAAATCTAAGTGTAGTGCTTGGTGTATTGATCTTTTTTGGAAAGGGAGTGTGTGCGAGTTGTTTATTTCAAGAATAGGCTGGACTCGACCAGCTGCACTTTTTTTCGTTATAACTAGGAAAGAAGGGTGCATGATCCCGCGAATTACTTCTGAATAAATTAAGAAATCATATGTAAGAACCATAGCATTTCGTGATTCATTGGTAAATATATTTTGATTCTCTATCAACCAATGATGTGGTAACATTAACATGGTTAAAGCTAAACCGTTTGAAGTCCAGACCCAGCATGGTATTCTTTCTACCACTATATTAATGCGGAGTTAGTTTCAAAATAAATAGTTGGAAATTTTTTCGGTATAGAACACTCATGTCGATAAAATGATTTGAACCTTTTATTGGAAAAATGGGTATTTCGTTCCCCCTTTTTTTTATCCAATGCTGAATCGATGACCTATGTCTATGTATAAAGTAAGAAGAATTTTTTTGGATTTGAATAAAAAATAAAAGAAACAACTTTGCTGACAACTACATAATATGTTTGGTCAGAAGAGTCCTCCGAATATTCTGGTCTTGGATTAGTGTGATCAGTTTCGATATTTTTATTTTTGGGTGGAATATGAACAGAGAAAAGAGGACAGGCTCATTACATTCAAAACAAAAATATATGGGAATTCCCATAAATAATTTAAGTAATTGAGCACGAGAGCCAAATGAATCGAAAGATTCGTGTTTGGTTCGGGAAGGGATCATGGAAGTTTTTAAATGAATGGAAAGATAATCTACTTTCATTAAGTGATTTATTAGATAATCGAAAACAGAGGATCTTGAATACTATTCGAAATTCAGAAGAACTACGTGAGGGGGCCATTGAGCAACTCGAAAAAGCCCGGGCCCGCTTACAGAAAGTGGAAATGGAAGCAGATCAGTATCGAGTGAATGGATACTCTGAGATAGAACGAGAAAAATTGAATTTGATTAATTCAACTTATAATACTTTGGAACAATTAGAAAATTACAAAAATGAAACCATTCATTTTGAACAACAAAGAGCGATTAATCAAGTCCGACAACGGGTTTTGCAACAAGCCTTACAAGGAGCTTTAGGAACTATCAATAGTTGTTTGAACAAGGAATTACATTTACGTACTATCAGTGCTAATATTGGCATGTTTGGGTCGATGAAAGAAATAAGAAATAACTGATTAGTCCTTACTACTGTAGGCATTATTTTTTTTTTTCTTTCCAAAAAAGAATTA